GTACCTGTTACATAAAGGGTTGGAAAACAATTCCTTGTTTGACCGGTTGGCACTTACGTATGTGTTAAATGGGGGTCTAGAAACAACTTTCGCATTAAATAAACTTGTACGTACATATCTTGTAAACAGAAGTCTTGACAACAATTACTTGTTTGACACAATTGCACGTGCATTTATGCATATTTTGAAGAAGGAGCTTAGGACAAGTAATTTGTTTGATAAAATGGCCTTTCTGTATCTTCGGAAGAGGTGTGATGAAGCTCTTTCTAAGGGGATATCCGTGACGGGTTTTGGAGATGTATTCGACTTTGCCCGAGTGGAAGGCGGCAACTTAATCGATCAAAATTTACAAACAATTTCAGAAACTCCGATGACTTGGGAAAGAGCAAAAATTGCCGTTGCCTGCCGATCGATCAAGGTCTTCCACGAAGAAAACATGGACTACTTCAGATATATGGCGGAGCTTGGATATTGGACGGGTGCTCTCGAACGTTTACGACAACTCGAAAAAGAGGAAAAGTCAGAGTCCGATTAAGAGAACTATTTGTACCTCTATTATTTAATTGATATTTTAGTATAATAGAATATCGATTAAATAATAGAGGTACAAATAGTAAATCGAGGTACACATTCTATGACAATTCTTAACTTTCCCTCTTTTTTGGTACCTTTAGTAGGCCTAGTATTTCCGGCAATCACAATGGCGTCTTTATTTCTTTATGTTCAAAAAAATAAGATTGTTTAGAACCGATGGGATAAAATCTCACTCGTTTGGTTTTAGACTTCTATAATAACACCGGTATTAATGAAAGATGAAGCAGCTTCTGTCGAAAAACTCTTATATCTGCAGAACCACGATATATGGGTAACTAGAAGATGTGGATATCTTTCTTTAGTGGGGTCGTACGAAGGATATGTTATTAGTTTAGATCTAATCAATTTAATGAATTATTCCTTCAATGAATTACTCTTAAAAGTTCCTATCAAACTAGTGCTAGTTGATGAGAGTTACTTCGGAAACAGAAAGACTAAAGTCAAATTCATTTGGGATATTCTCTCAATTTCAAGAAACTGAAACCGGATCAAGTATGAGTTGTCGATCAGAACATATATGGATAGAACCTATAACGGGATCTCGAAAAACAAGTAATTTCTGCTGGACTGTTATCCTTTTTTTAGGTTCATTAGGATTCTTGTTGGTTGGAACTTCCAGTTATCTTGGTAGAACTTGGATATCTTTATTGCCGTTTCAGCAAATTGTTTTTTTTCCACAAGGTATTGTGATGTCTTTCTATGGGATCGCGGGTCTTTTTATTAGCTCCTATTTATGGTGCACAATTTCTTGGAATGTAGGTAGTGGTTATGATCGATTCGATCGAAAAGAAGGAATCGTGTGTATTTTTCGTTGGGGATTTCCCGGAAAAAATCGGCGTATCTTTCTCCGATTCCTTATAAAAGATATTCAGTCCGTCCGAATAGAAGTTAAAGAGGGTCTTTATGCTCGTCGTGTCCTTTATATGGATATCCGAGGACAGGGAGCCCTTCCATTGACTCGTACTGATGAGAATTTGACTGCGTGGGAAATTGAACAAAAAGCTGCGAAATTGGCCTATTTCTTGCGTGTACCCATTGAAGTGTTTTGAGAACTGTGAGAAAATTTCTCGGCAGGAGGGGAAAAACTCACGAATCCTCTGTTTCTATCACGAATTTCTATAACATAACTAAACTGAGGTTTATTCCGAACATGGATTCGAGCTAAAGTAGGCGTATAAGGAAGAAGTAAAAAACAAAACGCTTTTTGTTTTGGGGTCTTTTATAGGTATGTAAATCTACACAATTCAATAATAACAAGAAGTAACAAATTGAAATAATAGATTTCTCGCATACTCAACCATTTAGAAAAAACTTTCCCAGTTTCTATTTTCTATTTTCTATTTTAAGTCCAATATCTATAAATCAAAATAGAAAAATACAGACTTGGTAAAATTGAAACTTTAGGTTCAGATAGATCGTATGTAAATTTTTTTTTCAATCGACACGCCTTAATTTATCTGTTTTTGTGCTCCTTACTGTCCAAACAATTGGATCCCTTATAACGAGTAAGGAGAACTAGCCAATTCCTGCTTTGGTTTGCTGCTCATTTTTGATCATCACAAGATTCTTCAGAAACTTCCCTGAATTATTCGCTCCCTGACTCCTAAGAGTCAGTGAAATTTTTCGAAATATTAGAGGCCTCGAGTCGACGACTGAGAGGGTTCATTAACAATTCATAGATGAAAAAATGGCAAAAAAGAAAGCATTCACTCCTCTTTTATATCTTGTATCTATAGTCTTTTTGCCCAGGTCTCTTTCTCTCTTATTTAATAAAAGTCTAGAATCTTGGGTTACTAATTGGTGGAATACTGCGCAATCCGAAACTTTTTTGAACGAGATTGAAGAAAAGAGTATTCTCAAAAAATTCATAGAATTAGACGAACTTCTCCTCTTGGACGAAATGATCAAGGAATACACGGAAACACCTCTCCAAAACCTTCGTATAGGAATCCAGAACGAAACAATCCAATTAATCAAGATGCACAACGAGAATCGTATGAATACGATTTTGTACTTATCGACAAATTTAATCTCTTTCCTTATTCTAAGTGGTTATTCTATTTTGGGTAATAAAGAACTTGGGATTCTTAACTCGTGGACTCAGGAATTCCTATATAACTTAAGTGACACAACAAAAGCGCTTTCTATTCTTTTATTAGCAGATTTATGTCTCGGATTTCATTCGACCCGTGGTTGGGAACTACTAATTAGCTCTGTCTACAAAGATTTTGGGTTTGTTCATAATGATCAAATTATATCTTGTCTTGTTTGTATTCTTCCAGTCATTCTCGATAGCATTTTTAAATATTGGGTTTTCTATTCTTTAAATCGTCTATCTCCGTCACTTGTAGTGATTTATCATTCAATAAGTGAAAAATGATCTATGAATATGAAATTCATCGAATTCGAATGTTTTTTACTTTGTAGTTATACAGAAGGAAAGCATTGCAAATCGTCCTTACTTTTTCCATTTCGATGAACCCGGGGGATTGATCCTATAGATTATTCCCATAACAATATTCCAGTCAATAGCAGAATCGTGGATAGGAAACTCGATTAGTAACCTACTCAATTTATTGTAGAAATTTTCCGTATCAATGATTGGACTATGCAAACTAGAAATACTTTTTCTTGGCTAAAGGAACGGATTACTCGATCCATTTCCGTATCGCTCATGCTATATATGCTAACTCGGACATCTATTTCAAGTGCCTATCCCATTTTTGCTCAGCAGGGTTATGAAAATCCGCGCGAAGCGACCGGGCGTATTGTATGCGCCAATTGTCATTTGGCTAATAAGCCTGTGGATATTGAGGTTCCACAAGCGGTACTTCCCGATACTGTATTTGAGGCAGTTGTTCGAATTCCTTATGATATGCAACTGAAACAAGTTCTTGCTAATGGTAAAAAGGGCACTTTGAATGTCGGGGCTGTTCTTATTTTACCGGAGGGGTTTGAATTAGCCCCTCCCAATCGTATTTCCCCCGAGCTGAAAGAAAAGGTAGGCAATCTGTCTTTTCAGAGCTATCGCCCCAATAAAAAAAATATTCTTGTCATAGGCCCTGTTCCCGGTCAGAACTATAGTGAAATCACCTTTCCTATTCTTTCTCCAGACCCCGCTACTAAGAAAGATAGTCACTTCTTAAAATATCCTATATATGTCGGCGGAAACAGGGGAAGAGGTCAGATTTATCCCGACGGGAGCAAGAGTAACAATACAGTTTATAATGCTACAGCAGCTGGTATAGTAAGTAAAATCATACGAAAAGAAAAGGGGGGATACGAAGTAACCATAACGGATGCATCGGATGGACGTCTAGTGGTTGATATTATCCCCCCAGGGCCGGAACTTCTCGTTTCAGAAGGCGAATCTATCAAATTTGATCAACCGTTGACGAGTAACCCTAATGTGGGCGGATTTGGTCAAGGAGACGCAGAAATTGTACTTCAAGATCTATTCCGTGTCCGAGGTCTTTTGCTATTCTTCGCCGCTGTTAGTTTGGCACAAATCTTTTTGGTTCTTAAAAAGAAGCAGTTCGAGAAGGTTCAATTGTCCGAAATGAATTTCTAGACTCGCGAATTTTTCAACACCAAGTTCGTAAAAAGACTCAAACTCATTTTATCCCTTAGCGATGAAAAAATGAAATGCTAAAAAGACCTTAGCTTGTTTATCAGATGACAGGAAGTCCTTCTACCGCATTCCTAATCCTAGTATGTAGATTGTGAAGAAGACTGTTTGACTTGACCCCGCCTTTCTTGGTTTTTTATCTAAATTGGGGCGGTGCGACTATCTTACTATTCGAAGATTTAAATGTCCGAAAATACATCAATATCAAGAGTTTTTGATTAATTCAATTCGGCTAGATACTAGACATAAGTAAACGAGAAATTGCAGGGAAACTGAGGGGAACAAATAATTCTCGGAGAGGTTCTTCGACACAAGAAAAGGAAGTTTCTACACCCCTTTCTTGTGTCGAAATAAGACGGATTCGTGATTCTGTTCGCCAAAGATTTCTAGTCTTAGTTTCTATTTTTCGAGGTGTACCAAAACTTTTTTTAGATTTCTATTTATTTCGTTTCTACTTATTCTATAATTTCGAATCGAATCAAGTGGTGGACCAAGAAAAAAGAGGGGTGAATTTTTTGAGTAAATAGAACTTCTTCAATGACCTTCGAATAAATTACTTGGGATGAGATCCTCTAAACAATAGAATAAAGGTTGATTCGTATAGAAAGAATTTGATGAAATAGAATCGATAGAATCCATAGAAATAGATAAATTATTTTTTCTATGGAATCGAGCGCTTCCGTCTTTCTTCTCACTTTATTGAAACGTATTGATAGATACTATCGAGCAAGAGGTGTTCTAAATCAATCGCCGAAATTCCTTTTTCAAAAACATCGGC